AAATGTAATTTTTCGAATTTTAGAATATTAAAGATTCTAACGATTAAAGTAAAAGCGGGTAGCGGGAATCGAACCCGCATCGTTAGCTTGGAAGGCTAGGGGTTATAGTCGACGTTGATTCATCATTTTTAACGTCTCTAATTCAAAACTGAACGTGAAACTTTGGTTTCATTCGGCTCCTTTATGGAAGATGGATAAATTCCCAGATTCAGACATGAACGAAATAAAAGAATCCGACCCATAACGTCTATGTCAGCTTTGCTGTCTGAATATATTCAGAACAACCCGCTTTCTAGACGATCCCTATAGAAAAGAAAAAGAAGAGGGTTATATTCTAACAATCTTTCAATCTTTCTAGTTACTTCGTTCTCTACTTCTATTTGAAATAATCCTTAGGAAAAGCGTTTTGTTTCCACCGAGCTAAAACAATTTTTCGATGTCTTTAGTAAACCAAAGACATTGTTTAATAGCTGTTTTGCTTCAATTTCCCCTATATAAATTTTCAATTATATAAATTGAAAATTGAAGATTTAGTTACGATTAGAAATATACTTTTTATCTTTATCCATGGGTCCTTTACTCATACTTATTCAATTGGAAGTATTGATCCAATAAAAAAAAATTATGTTTCGTAATCTCATAATCCAAATTTTTCTATTTAAAATAGATTCTTGGATACAAATCACGAGAATGTATATTCTTCCTCGAATTTTTCATTGAGAGGTAAAGGATTCAAGCCTTTTAAGAACTAAAGTTTTTGTTCGGAATGAATATATGAATATTAATCAAACCGAAAGACCCTTTAACTATATAGGGGGTTATAGAACGAATCACACTTTTACCACTAAACTATACCCGCTACAATCCGATTATTGTATATAAATGGACCTTTTGTCGACCCTAATCAAAAGTAACATAAAAGATTAAAAAAAAATCATGAAAACTAGAGCGTTTACGTGTTGTATCAGAGGACCTAATGAGATTCGGGAAAGAGGATTTATTTAATTTAAATAACAAAATACCAAGTGTTTTTTTGCCCGAGGTTTTTGACCTATACGTCTCGAACTTAAGCCATAACACAAAAATGGATTGTGTCAAGAAACGACAGTTCCCTTATTTATTATTTATTATTAAAACTGGAATAAAAGGACTAACTAAGAAAGAAACGGCACTTTGATTCGATATCATTTGATTCTATATCATAGATATTTAATTTTTTTTTTTTATTTATTTTTAATCGCAATAGCAAGCAAGTGTTTTTATTTTTTTTTTTCAAAATTCAAAAATCTTTTTATTTATGATTCGTTGGAACAAAAGGGCGGGCCCGGCCTGGTAAGTACTTAGCCGGGCCGTGAAACTAAAAAGCCCCAAATCACGAAATAAAAAAAAAAAAGTCTATACTATGACGGGCGTTTTCAAGCCTTATTTTTTATAATGTAACATAGTATTATCCTTTTTCAATTGGGAGGAGAGATGGCTGAGTGGACTAAAGCGTCGGATTGCTAATCCGTTGTACGAGTTTTTCGTACCGAGGGTTCGAATCCCTCTCTTTCCGTTTTTGTTGATGACTTGGTATTTTATTTCGAATTTATCGAGAGCTCATTTTTTATTTAATTAGATAGTTAAATAGTTAAAAATGAATACTTAAAGAAGTTTAAAGATGTGGAATATAAAAAATCTTACTAAATAACAGTTTAAAATCAAGCAAAGAAAACAAAAACCTTACCCTTTATTCTTCACGTCCAGGATTACGTCCTGGATCATTAGACAGGAATCCGAAGATAAAGAGAGAAACAAAGAATATCACTACCGTGTAAACAAATAGTTTGAGAGTAAGCATTACACAATCTCCAAGATTTTTTTTAGGAAAAAAGAGAATAGATTCTCCACTTTTATACCGCATACCCTACTTTTTTATTTTGACACCAAGAAATGCAGTGGGGTGATCCGGATTTGTCGCGGGTGTACAATACTTTCAATATTTGAATTGAGAGTGTAAGACTTATCTGATCTTATCAATTTTATGCATTTTTTTTTTCAAATAAATCATGAATTTATCTGGAACTTTATTAAAAATATTATCGAAAACTTACAGCAGCTTGCCAAACAAAGGCTAAGAGAAAAAAGAACAGAGGTATTACTGGCATAATATCTACAATTGGATTCAAAAAAGCGTAGGCTTCAGGCAATTTGGCGACGAAAAAATTACTGGAAAAAAGAGCAGAATTAAGGTAGATATAGATTAAACTAAATATATTAAGCATAACAAACATTTTATTTTGGGGATAATTGTATTTATTTTGATTGAGTTATTAATAAATTGAGTTTTTTATTATTATAAATATGTTATTATTGATAGAAGAAAAAAATGAATAAAAAGAAAATAAGATAGACCAAAAAACTTTCTTTGATTTGAACTCACCCAATCAAAAATCCTTCTATATCTCAAATCAAAAGAGAATAGAATAAATCATACTTTCGTACAATATCTTAATTGAATTCTATGTAATGATCAATAAATTCAGTTTAATTCTATGTCTACGTGTATAAAAATTTTAGTGATCCATTTTCTAAATAATAGATATTTAGACTAGAGTTGACGAATAACCCGTACCAATATTAGTGTTTATTAGTGTCTAATAGAACAAATGGGGCGTGGCCAAGTGGTAAGGCAACGGGTTTTGGTCCCGCTATTCGGAGGTTCGAATCCTTCCGTCCCAGATCATACCCCGTCTATGATTATTATTAATATAATGATCACATTATATTAAATGATCACATTATATTAATAATAATTTTTAATATAATTTTTAAATATATATCATAATATGATTAAATATATATTAATATATTAATATTAATTGCCTTTGCGAACAGTCTTTTCTATTAAGAATAGAATATTGGTATAGAATGTGATTAGTATTTCTTTTTTTAATAATCTTCGGAATCGTATCTTTTTCATAAATTTCATCGAGTTCAAATAACACGCATATGAAATAGGAAATTAAATAAATTTGCGATTCGTTAAGTTAAATAGTACCCGTTTGACAAATTTTACAGTATAAATCGTAAAAAATAACAACATAAATTTTCAATCTTCCCTTACATCAGTGTTTTTTTATCTATCTTTTTTTACTCACAGATGGTTTAATCCAATATAATATGGATTTATCTCTCTCTTACTGATGATAAAAAATGAAAGGTCCTTGCTGAAAAACTATATGTTATGCAAAATACAAATAATTGTATCGGATAGGGAATTTTTCAATCAATTAAATCTTTGTAAAGAACTCTTATGAGTTCTTGGTACTTGAAGACGTGTGAAATTGTTGAATTTATCCTATCACTATTACGTTACTTGAAGATACAGATTCAAAATAACTTGTTTATTCGTGTTATATTAGTTATAATTAGTTAACTAATTATAGTTTTACAAAAAAATATTCGATATTTTTAAATATCGAATGATATAAATATAAAATAGAAAAAGTTTAGAAAAACGAATTTCTATTTTATAGAATTTCCAATATTTAATTCTAAATATTTAATTCTATTAATCTAATTAAATAGGGTTAAATAGATTGCTATGTACCGACCGAACCAATGATTATTCATGATTCCATAATTGAATCAATTACATATGGGTTCCAAACCAAAGGAATGTTATGGTAAAACTTCGTTTAAAACGATGTGGTAGAAAGCAACGTGCGACTTGAAGGACATGATCCGCTGTGGAGTCTTACATCCACCATTTTTTATATATTATATAGGAATGAAAGTGCTCTTGGCTCGACATCATTTGTTCTGTTACGCTGTAACCCTCTTTTTTTTTGGGGGGGGGGATGATGTAATATAGTACAGGATGGAGCTCGGGTAGAAAGATTTTTTTTCAGGGGCAAGAATCTAGGGTTAGTATCAATCAATAAATTGGACCAACTTCGTAAGTATATTTTCGATACATAAACCTAAAAGGTCCTATTCGAAAAATTTCCAATTCAAAAGGAAAAGGAAGGTGTATTACGCAGGAATCAACCATTCGTATGATTCTTTGACAGAAAGAAATCACAAAAAATGATATGTTGCTGCCGTTTTGAAAGGATTTAAAGATCACCGAAGTAATGTCTAAACCCAATGATTTAAGGTAAAGATCCTGGAACAAGTAAATACCTTTTTCAATTGTCTTAATAACTAGATCAGAATGAAGAATCGAAATAGATTCTAAAGGAGACAGACAATAAAAGGGTTAGAGACCACTCAATAAATGAAATATCTAAAAGGGTTCTCTTTTGAATTATTTCAGAGTTATCCAACTTGAGTTATGAGGGTGCAAATACGACTAATTTTATTTTTGATTGGATAAGAATAACAAAAAAAAAAGTACTTAAATCTATAGTCTAATTAATTTGATGATTTTATGGATATATTTGATATTGTAATTAGATACATAAACATAATTTCGAATTTTCGCGAGCCGTACGAGGGGAAAACTTCTTATACGTTTCTAGGGGGGGTATTATTCATCTATCCCAATGAGCCATTTATCGAATTGTTGCAATTGATGTTCGATCCCGACGAGAGGGAAGAGATCTTCGGAAAGTGGGTTTTTATGATCCGATAAAGAATCAAATCTATTTAAATGTTCCTGCTATTCTAGATTTCCTTGAAAAAGGCGCTCAACCTACAGGAACTGTTCATGATATTTCAAAAAAGGCAGGGGTTTTTACGGAACTTCGCCTTAATCAATAAACAAAATTCAATTAATGAAATAAAATATAAATAAAGAAGGTGTGGGTGACTTGTATATAGCTTTGTATAACCTTTTCTTTGCTAGTTCCTCTTTTGTTCTATTCATATCATACTTCCGTTTAGTATTCTATTGTTACTTTTAGTATTGTTACTCTAGAATAGTGTCGTTTATTTATAACGACAAAAAATGGATTTCTATTTTGTTGATATAATAATGGCTCCAATAATTTTAAATCGAAAGAAAATAGTATAGAAAAATATCAAGTGAATAAATACTAAATGATATAGAAGAAATTGGGTCTATAGACATAAAAATTTGCATTACCGTCAATGGGGTGATTTTCGTTGGAACTCTATGAACAAAAAAAAAAACAAAGGATCAAACCGGTTTATTTTAGTTATTGAATATATTGAATAAACCTCATTTTTTATACTTCTCCCCCGTCTTCCTTAATTTAGTCTTCCACCTATATTATATATAGTGCCAATCCAACACAAGTCCTTAGTTTTTTTCTTAAATTTGATTAATTTTAATTGATTGAAATCATAATTGTTAGTTCGATTTAGAATTTGTTTTATCTTTTGTATGCTTTTCTCACTATTCATATTGACAACAGTGTATCAAATAAATATAATCCGATCGTGGATAAATGGATCCATTTATCCCTGTTCCATAGATTTTATTTCATTCAAATAATGGGTTCTTGGATTTTCTGTCATACAAGAAGTCTTTTTTGATTAAGATTTAAATAAATAAAACTCGATATATATTAATTAATGGATAATATAAGAGACAATAGGTGGTCTATAAATATTTGAAAATCTTTGACTTTAATCCCTACGTTATCTTTTATCTGAGAATTTTTTGTATTTTCGTCGGATTTGTTCATTTTTATTATGTTCAGAGTGGATTAGAATTTTTTTTTTTCATTTTTTTGGTTTGATTGCGTTGTGCCATTCAATTTCGTTATTTATTAGGATTCTTATTGTATCTACACATTCTAATTCGTTTTTGGGGGTTGCTAACTCAACGGTAGAGTACTCGGCTTTTAAGTGCGGCTAGCATCTTTTACACATTTGTATGAAGCAACAGATTCGTCCATACCATCGGTAGAGTTTGTAAGACCACGACTGATCCTGAAAGGAATGAATGGAAAAAGCAGCATGTCGTAGCAATGGATAATTCTGAGAATATTTCATTCTTACTGAATAGGTTCCAAATCTTATTTCAATTGTTTAAATTCGTGGTGTCTAACAATTTTTGAAAAAGAATCTTTTGGGGGTCGAGTGAATAAATGGGTAGAACCTTACTAGAAGGTTACAATTATAGGTAAATAAAAAGTAACGAGCTTCTGTTCTTCAGTTTTGAATGATTACCCCATCTAATTAGACGTTAAAAATATATTAGTGCTTAATGCGGGAAAGGCTTTTCTGATGAGTGGATTAGAAATTTATTATGAGTCCTAACTATTAGCTATTCCCCTTTATGGGGTAGAGATAAATGTGTAGAAGAAGGCAGTATATTGATAAAGAGATTTTTTTTTTCAAAAATCAAAAGAGCGATTGGATTGAAAAAATAAAGGACTTCTAACTATCTTGTTATCCTATAAATGAACATAAGGGGCTAGAGAGTCCGTTAATGAGTTTGACCGAGGTATCTAGTTTTTTCTTACTATAAATACCTTGTTTTGACTGTATCGTACTATGTATCGTTTGATAACCCAATAAATTACCTATTTTTTTTCTGGTTCAATTCAAATCGAATTTTAAATGGAAGAATTTCAAGGATATTTAGAATTAGATAGATCTCAGCAACATGACTTCCTATACCCACTTATCTTTCGGGAGTATATTTATGCACTTGCTCATGATCGTGGTTTAAATAGATCCGTTTTGTTGAATAATGTAGGTTATGACAAGAAATTTAGTTTACTAATTATAAAACGTTTAATTACTCGAATGTATCAACAGAATAATTTTCTTATTTCCGTTAATGATTCTAATCAAAATAGATTTTTGGGGTACAACAAAAATTTGTATTCTCAAATGATATCGGAGGGGTTTGCAGTCATTGTAGAAATTCCGTTTTCCCTAAGATTAGTATCTTCCTTAAAGGAGACGGAAATCGTAAAATCTTATAATTTACGATCAATTCATTCAATATTTCCTTTTTTCGAGGACAAATTACCACATTTAAATTATGCATCAGATGTACTAATACCCTACCCCATTCATCTGGAAATCTTGGTTCAAAACCTTCGATACTGTGTGAAAGATCCCTCTTCTTTGCATTTATTACGGCTCTTTCTTCACGAGTATTCTAATTGGAATATTTTTATTACTCCAAAAAAATCTATTTTTGCAAAAAGTAATCCAAGATTTTTCTTGCTCCTATATAATTCTTATGTATGGGAATCCGAATCCATTTTACTTTTTCTCCGTAACCAATCTAATCATTTACGATTAACCTCTTCTGGTATCTTTTTTGAGCGAATATGTTTTTATGAAAAAATAAAATATCCTGTTGAAGAAGTCTTTGCTAACGATTTTCCGGCCACCTTATGGTTCTTCAAGGATCCTTTTATGCAGTATGTTAGATATAGAGGAAAATCGATTCTGGCATCAAAAGAGACTCCTCTTCTAATGAATAAGTGGAAATATTATCTTGTCAATTTTTGGCAATGTCATTTTTATGTATGGTCTCAACCAGGAAGAATTCATATAAACCTATTATCCAAGCATTCCCTTGATTTT